AGAAGAAGAATCTTTGCTTTCGTTTTGGAAAAAAAATACCGACCTTTTTTGGACTAAAAGAACTAGTCCAATGGGGACAGTCATGGAGAAAGAATCGTAATAAATGCAAAGAAGGGACATCTTTTACCCAGTAACGAAGAATTTGAACCAAAATTTCCAAATGGGCTGGGTACGGTATTCGATAAAATAATACATCGTTTAAATGTGAAAACTTGTCCTCTAAAAAAGGAAATATTGAATGAATTGATCGTAAATTCTGAGATTTGACTCTCCCTTTCTTTTCTAAGAAAGGGAAAAATTGTAGAGAAAATGGAATTTCTACAATGACCGAAAATCCCTCTGATATCCTTTGAGAATCAAAACTCTTATTGCGCACCCAAAATGCATTTTGATTAGAATGCTTAACAGAAAAAACAAAAGGGTTCTTTTTATACATTCGAGAAATTAAACGTTTCGCAGCTAGTAAGCTATATTTATTGTCATACCCTGCATTTTCCAACAAATGTGCTCGATTTAAACCATGATCATGAGCAAGGGCATAAATATACTCCTGAAATATAAGTGGATACAAAAAGTAGTGTTGTTTAGACCCACCTATCTTTAAATATCTTTGGAATTCCTGCATTTGAAAGTCGATTTATACGAAGAGTAGAGGATTTGAGGGGGTTATCAAATGATGGATAGTGCGGTACAGTCAAAACAAAATATTATTTGTCTTACTAAAAAACAAATAGATACCTCGGATCTAAGTAGAGTTATCAACAGACTCTCTATTCTCTGTTTTTAGTGGTTTATCTTCGTTATAAGATAACAAAACAGAGTGGTTAGAAACCCTTTATTTTATGAATGGAACCGCGCTTTTGATTTTGGAAATGTTTTGATCAATATACTGTTTCTTTTAGACACACGTTTCCAGTCCAAAATGGAAAATATATTATCCATTTATTAACGAGTGGTTAAAAAATAATTAGGATTCATTCAAAAATGAAGAATTCACTCTTAGGAAAAATTCTTCCCATATCAGGCACTAATAAAATTTTAACTTATTATTAGATCGGGAAATCATTCTAATTAAATTAAGAACAGAAGCTGGTTGCTTTTTCTTTCCCTCTAATTAATTGGAGCCACAGGGCGCTATCTCTATCCATTTATCCATTGGACCCAACTTGAAATTGAATGAATTCACTTTAATCCGTTTCGATAAATTTGAATACCGACCCGAAAAAATATTCTCAAAACTCTTTGTTGATACGACATGCTGTTTTTTCCACCCATTTCCTTTCCAGATCAGTCGCGGTCTTCAAAACTTTACCGATGGTATAGACGAATCCATCACTTCATCCCAATGTGTAAAAGATCCTAGTCGCACTTAAAAGCCGAGTACTCTACCGTTGAGTTAGCAACCCGAATAGGAATAGAAAAACATGTATAGATACAACCAAAATCAACCTAAATGAGTATATGAGGAAATCAAACTATTGGACTAAAAAGATACAAAATCCATTTTAGAATTTCTGCGAAATTCTAATTGATTCGGAAAATCAAAAAAAATGGGCCGGATGGAAATACGGATAAATCTTAAATCTAAGAAAAGTAAAAAGCAAAAGATAGGAAAATGTCAAATCATCATTTATAGGCTATCTCTTTTCTTATGTTCGGTACTTTTCAATAAAAAAATTATATCAAAGCGAATTCAACGAACGCATCATTTGAATGAAGTAAGAACAAAAGGAAACCTATGAGACGGAAATAAAAAGGTTACCTATCACAATTAATTATATTTGTTCAATGTACTGTTGTCAATATTTATATTGACATTTGATATAAATAATCGAATCAAAAAATGAAATTTGAAGAATCTCCAAAAACTTGTGTTGGATTAGCACTATATATAGATAAAATATAGATAAATAAGGGGTTTCGATAACAGAATCTAAATCACATAGAAGTAGAAAAATAATACAATCGAAAGCAAAGCTATATAAGAATCACCCCCCTTTTTGATTTGCTCAAACGGGTTTGATTCGACTAAAGTTCCGTAAAAACCTCTGCCTTCCGTAAAATACCCCTAACAGTTCCTGTTGGCTGAGCACCTTTCTCGAGGAAATAGCGAATAGCAGGAACATTTAAATCAGTTTGATTCTTTATTGGATCATAAAAACCCACTTTTCGAAGATCTTTTCCTTCTCTTGGGCATCGAACATCAATTGCAACGATTCGATAGACGGCTCATTGGGATAGATATAGATAAATAACACTCCCCTTAGAAACGTATAGGAAGTTTTCCCCTCGTACGGCTCGAGCAAAAATGATTCACAGCTTTCTCTATTCTATAAATAGAATTCTAATGAATGGGAAAAGAGGCTATAAAAAATCGGATTATGAGTTCACTCATTTTTCCCTGTTCCTTCCTAAAAACACATTTGTACTCATAACTCAAGTTGGATAATTCTCAAAAATAGCCTAAAGAAAAAGCTTTAGGGAATTTTAGTTATTGAGTAGTCTTTTTCGCCTTTTTGTTTGTCTCATTTAAACTCTAGTTAAACTCTTTATTTTTATTTTGATCGAATTATGGAGACAATTGAAATGGTCTTTCCTTGTTTTGGGATCCTTTCTTTTTTTTGATCATTGGGTTTAGACATTACTTCGGTGTTTCTTAATCTGTTCAAAATGGTAGCAACATACCCCTTTTGTTATTTCTTTCTACCAACGAATTATACACTTATAGTAGATTCTCGCGTGATACACTTTAGATGAAAAGAGTTTTCTCAATGCTAACCCATTTTTTATTGGAATTTGCCGAAATTGGATCCTTTCTATTTCTATATCGAAAATCTACTTACGAAGTTATTTCAATTTATTGATTGGCACTAACCCTAGATCCTTGCCCCCGAGAAATTTATTTTTTCTACTCGAGCTCCATCATGTACTATGCATTACAACCCAATAAAAAAGCAGGGTTAGAGTGGAAGAAATGATGTCGAGTCGAGAGCACCCTCATTTCAATATAAAATGGTGGATGTAAGACTAAGAATCCACATGGGATCACGTCCTTCAAGCCGCACGTTGCTTTCTACCGCATCGTTTCAAACGAAGTTTTACCATAACATTCCTCTAATTTGGAACCTTTATGAAATTGATTCAATTATGAAATCATGAATAGTCATTGGTTTAGTTCAGTTGGTAGATAGACATAGTAATCTACCCCCCCCTTTTTTCTATGATCAAAATTGTTCTGAAAAATGTTAGCAAAGCCCCATCTTTTTTTATCAATGCAGCAATTTGTCAAAAAAATTAAACTCTACTGACTCATATTAGACCTTTAAACAAAGTGTAAAAATGAAAGGAAAAATGGATTCTCAATGAATAGATTCTGGGACGGAAGGATTCGAACCTCCGAATAGCGGGATCAAAGCCCGATGCCTTACCACTTGGCGACGCCCCATTTCGATTTCTATTTGGCACTATTAAAGATTAATAGGTAGATTATGTATTCGTCAATTCCAGCCCAACTATCAATCTAAAATATTTTTCTAGAATATCGAATATATTTGATTCTTGCTAAGATTTTGACACATGTAAATATAAATATAGAATTTACATAATTTATTGATCATTACATATAATTCAATTAAGATATTGTATGAAAGTAGGATTTCTTCTATATCTCTTTTGAGAATTGGACCGTTTTTGATTGGGTGGGTTCAAAGAAAAAGAAAGGCTTTTTGTCTACCTTACTTAATTTTTCCTTATTTCTATCAATAACTCAACCAAAATGCAATTATCTCCAAGAACAAAATGTCTGTTATGATTAATACCTTTAGTTTGATCTGGATCTGTTTTAATTCTGCCCTTTCTTCAACTAGTTTTTTCTTCGCCAAATTGCCCGAGGCCTATGCTTTTTTGAATCCCATCGTAGATATTATGCCAATCATACCTTTGTTCTTTTTTCTCTTGGCGTTTGTTTGGCAAGCTGCTGTAAGTTTTCGGTAAAATCTTTAATACTATCCTAGAAAATTCTAGATTTATGCAAGAAAAAATTCTACCAATTTAGAAGATCAACCTCCAACGAAAGACCCTAACTGGGGTTAGGCTAGGGTACCTCACAATACTTAATTGGGGTATGAAATCTATTTTTTAGAATGAAGGACTCTTATTACAAATGACTTTTCTTTTCATAGAAGCCTTTTCTATTTCTAGAAAGCACTTCATTTCTTGGTGTCAAAATGGAATAGTTAGAATATTCTAATATTTAGTATTTAGAATATATAGTCTAAAATATAGTCTAAAATGGAGAATCTATTCTCTTTTCTCGTTAAAAAAAAAGGATTTTGGAGATTGTGTCATGCTTACTCTCAAACTTTCCGTTTACACAGTCGTGATATTCTTTGTTTCTCTTTTCATCTTTGGATTTCTATCGAATGATCCAAGACGTAATCCTGGACGTGAAGACTAAACAAGGAGTTTTAGTTACTTTCTTAGGATTTTGTTATCTATTCCACATGCCTAAACGAAGCAAAAAGTATTTTAAAAATTTGAAAGATAACTCAACCATCAAAGGAAACGGAAAGAGAGGGATTCGAACCCTCGGTACGAATAGTTCGTACAACGGATTAGCAATCCGACGCTTTAGTCCACTCAGCCATCTCTCCGAATTAAACAAGAGAATAATGACTATGTTACACATGAAGTAAGAAAAAATCTCCCTTTCTCTTTCTTTATTATTTATATTTATTTATTATAAATATATGTACAACTTTGACCAGCAATTTTTTATATATATTATATATATTATATAAGTAAGGGCTCGAAAGATCCAAAAACAAATAGAAAGGAGAATAAAGAAGACCCCTTTGATTTTGTTCTCCTTATTCACACGGCCTGGCCTGGTCAATACCTAGCCGGGCTCTTTTTTGTTCCAACAAATCTTAGCTAAAGTATTTATCTGGGTTGAAAACAAAAAGATTTTCTATTAAAGCATGCACACAAAGATGTAGTTT